AAAAAAAGGGGATCTTCTTTTCTTTACTGTTCGGACAGACACATCGGAAACTCGCCTCAAGATACTTGGAAAGCGTCCCGGTGTCCTCTGAACTGAGTTTGACCTTTTTTTGATGTGAGTGAGGTTTTGCCCCACAAATGGAATTATAAAGTAATGAGATTTGATCATTTAGAAGGAAGCTGATGAGAAGGGTCAATGCCTAAGGTAAGGGCAACCCGAACTTCTTCCTGACCTTGTGGCCTTTGTGGCTTTCTAAAAGAAGAGTTCTTTGTAAGATGTGGGAATTCTTTCTCTTTCACTTTACATATGTGTGATTTTCTTCTATCTTTTCTGAGAGTGCTCACTTTTCTTATTATTATTATATAAATAATAGATAATAAATTTAATATATAATATAGCCCTTTCAAGAAAGAGTGTCCTATTCACATCCCCAATAGGAATGAAGACACGTTTATAAGACAGGGCGCTACTACGGTGGTCATACGGATGCCTACATCCCCCAGTTGGTGAAAACCTATACTACTACGATGTGAACTCTCTCTATCCCTTTGTTGTTATGAAGGAATTCACAATGCCTGGTGGTGAACCAGTCTGGCGAAGAAAGATGGTTGGTGTGGAATTGGACGATTTGTTTGGCTTTATCAGCATGCGAGGAAGAGATTGGGGAAGGCTTGCTCCTTGACATAACGTGGACAGAGCGTGTGCTAACTGACTCCTGGACAGAGCATAACACTGCTTGCTCCTTGGCACCGCTTCGCTCAAAGTGCTTGGGCTGAGTGTGTTCTAACTGACTGCCGAGGTAAGGCATGTCTTAACGTTACGCGCAGTCAAACGTTATGCCCCTCTCCAGCATCTCCCGCCACCAGTGCTTCTTCCTCGGCTCGCATTCCAACCAGTAGGGGACAAACTCCTCATTAACGGATTCCTTCTCTATAGACGCTTCTGGTTAAGGAAAGTTCAACCCAATGCCCTATCTAGTGGTGTGACCGCAAAGGAGCCTCGTCTGCCTTAGCCCAGATCCCTCCCCCTGCTCCAGTCTAGCCTGAGAAAGAGAAAGCGCTTCTATTAATACAACCCTCGCTCCATTCGTGAGGTAGCAGATGTAGCAAGCTCCCTAACAACAACGGCTGTGTCAACAGCCAGAGATCCGGTTTTATGCTGGTCATGAGGTGAAGAAAGAGGCACAAGTCATTGACTTTATGCCTTGAAAAAGAAAGAACATCTTAGAAAAGGTTCTTAATCATCATTTGAAGAGGGCGGACTTGTTTCAAGCAGTCAGTGGCTCAGGGAGACCCTTCCTAATACACATTCTGGGAAAGAAGTGCTATCATGAAAGGCAGATTGCAGGATAGGGTTTGGAGAATACAATCTAGTCTAGCCAAGAGAGTAAGCCTGGTTAACTAAGAAATGGGAATTCAAAGAAACTAGGCAAGTGCATTTCAGTCGAAACCTTTTGAAAAGCAAAGGGAAAGCACTCTGATATCGGAGTGAAATGAGGAGAGGTCTGTCAGAACATAGGTAACAAGTGAGTTCGGATAAATAACAATGATTGTGAGGCCTCTTATTCCAGAATGCATATCGGGATAGGCTTTCTGTCTCCAAAGCCAAAGTTTACGAAGCAAGTTCACCAGATAATGCCGTTGATGAGGCATTTGCTGAGTTAGAGTTTTATGATTTAAATTTGAATTCAATTCTCATCTAAATTCTTGAACTGAAAGCCAAAGGGAAGGGTTTAAGGAAAGCCAAAGCCATCAACAGCTGGTAAATTTAATTCATTTCACTCCTTCCCTAACAATACTCATAAAATATGTGCTTTATTCAAGAAAAACATAAAGAATATTGGAAACATGTACATGGTAAAGGGCGCATTCTGGCATGACATGAAAGGGCTAGGATTTCTAACATGCTCGTTTCTACACCAGCCAACATGATAGCTCCATCACTCCACTCGCGCAAAAGTCAGAGCTTAGTGATGAATGCTCTCCTCTCGCCTCTGCCCGAAACCACTCTCCTTTGATTGCTTTCACTTCCGGAATGGCTGGCCTCGCACTAGACGGGGTATGTTCTTGAACTTCCCTTAGTCTAATAGGGCCATATGAACGAAATTTCTTGGGTAAGCCGGTGAATTAATCTGTGGCAAGCAAGCGCAAGAAAAGATGCGCAACTAGGCTGGTCCACTTCTCATTCATAAGCCAAGGAAAGAAAAATAGAAATTTATATTTCTATAGGAACCTTTCCATGAGCAGCTTCAGGTAAAGCTTCAACAGCAAAAGCCTCTTCTTTGAATTCCCCTACTGTATGAGTGAAACGTCTTCGTGGGCCTTTTCGGTGTAATCGAAGCCTTCGAAGATACCCTTGTTAAGGTCCCCTATAACACTGTGGACTGCTTTCAAGGAATCTCTTCCGCCCCGCCGCTGTTGGTGCATGCTTTATAGCCTCGCTGACCAGGCTTTGTTTATCTTCTTTCTATTGGCCGCACTTCACTTGCTTTGATACGTTGAAGATCATCTTTCATATGAAACTATACCAATAAGAATAGACCTTTGGGATGCACCTTAGGAAAGAAGTTAAGTCGCTGGTGGAGCAAGTGCACTTAGGGAAGTAAGGGAATGGCTTTGGCCTTATGTGAGTGGACTTCCTACCCGGATTGGGTAGCTTGTCTCGCTGACTGAGCAAAGGCGCTTGGCTTGACTGGCCGGATGCATATCTGGATTGATCGGGTGGATTGGTTGCTCGGATAGTTAGCTATATGGGTTGGTCGCATTGAACCCCATACAGACCATTCTTGACAGCTAAGATTCTCTTTTTAGTACACATATCACTGTTGACACAGCTATTTGCTTTTGACACAGCTCCTTGCACTTCGGGTGGACGGATAGCTAGATAACTCCTATGTATTCCAGCTAGTACTTAAGCGGCAGAATGAAGATCAGTAAGGGTGGATGTGTGGATAATTTGATTGGTTAGCACAGAGAATGCATACCAGTACTGGCTTCCCGGTCGACGACTCTATCTTCTATCGTCTCAGATTCTCTCTCTCGTTTCACTCTATTATAAGGATTTAACGATCGTACTTTAATCTCAGAGTGCACTTTAGTACTGGCTTGAGCGGTGATAACATCTTTCGGTGGATCGCTTGTCGTGACAGACTATCTTGACTTCGTCTCACTCCGGATTGGCTACGCCCTTTCCTCTTGCTGTTGACACAGCCCCAGCTAGTATAGTCCCTCTTCCTGCTGCATGCGCGAAACATCATAATTGGCGTTTTCGGTGTACGAACAGGCTTCGAGGATAGCCTTCATAAGGTGATTCCACGGTGGCTCGTTTCAACCCCGGCTATAGAAAAGATAAATTAATAGAATATTCTAATTAGAATTCTTATTTTATGTTGCGAGGTAATATCTGAGTACAAGCATATCTAATACTGAACAAAGGTACAAACAAAGGTTTGGCTCGATCAGAGGAATGCGCTGGCTTTTCTTTTCCGGGGTCAGGTCACAAACGAAACTAATCTCAGGAAAGACTTTAAATCACATCTCGTCTCAGAACAGTACTTATTGGGCAGAATGAATCTAAGTAGCTGGTTTCCTCTTAAATATGGGTTTAGGCGTAGTACTTTCTCTTTATAAAGCTCCCCTATCAACAACACCTCCTTTGTAGAATCAACCAGGCAAGGTGGAGTGTGGTACTTACTGGTTGGTGGTAAAGGAGTCAGGGTGATTTTCTTTTTTTTATAGGATGCGAGCATCCAATTGATGATTGGGTCGAAACAAATGCTTGGTTTCCGTTGAAAATGCACGATGCTGGGGAGTACTTATGGGCTGAATTGAATGTTCCCTTTACTAGACAGTTCCAAGAATTTGGACCCAACTAACCCTTGAACTTATTATAAAGCTCACCTTTAAACTCCTTTTAGATTTGAAGAGGGCTAGGAAATCTCATAAGGGCACCAACCTCCGAGGAAGAGAAGTTTCAAATAGAATATGAATAAGAATTCAATCTAAGTCTACCCCCCCGTAACCCGTAACTCGAGCTTAAACTCCCTCTCCTTTGAACCTTGCCCTCGGAAGCATAAAGGAAGCAGGCTCTACTTATCGGTTATGGGCGGAAGATGAAGCTTTAGCTTGCTTTTTACCCATATTCAAAAAATGCAATTCTAAGAAAATTTTAATTGTCAATCCAAGCGAGACTCCCATCAGTGTAAAACCAGTAACAGGTATTTGGATATCCGAAAAGGGTTTGACTTCCTTATAAGCAGAAGCCAATTTAGGTAGAATATTCTCTTCATTCTCAAGAAGAGTAATCTTCTCATATCCTGGTTGGATATGTACCTCTGGTTCATATAGAAAAGGGTCAAAATTCTCTATTTCCTTGAATAAAAGAGAATCTACAGGAAGACTGTATTCTTGACCTGGAGTAAAACCATACCATACAGTACAACCTACTCCCAAATGTACAAGTACAAAGAATCTCCCATATATTCCACCATTATATGTAATTGCTTCAATTAAGATTCGATTATAGAGCATAGAAACATTATCCGCGGTAGTATTATACTTCAATACTGCTTTTTTAGTAATACTCTCTTTTGATAAAGTCAAACATAGACTGTTTTTTACATCCACTATTTTCTCCTTATATTTCTTATACTTTTCTAAGTACAACTCCTGTTGTATGTAATCCACTTGCTCTGGTAAAATTCTAAATCCTATATTCAAGATTAAATCTTTACTATGTTTAGACATATCTAAGATATGTTTTGGTAATTCAATAAATGCTGACCTAGTCTGTTTCATTATCTGAAGTGTCAACACAGATGGTTGACCACTGGTTAGAAAATTCTTCCAATCTCTTCCTTGTCACTAAGATAACTTATTGAACATGCTATCTGTGCCCCAACCATAGGAATTCGTCTCCTATGGCCCTATCTTATAAGAAAGTCCAACCACTGCCACAAGTAGTCCAAAGCCAGGTTCATTCGTACTGCCGTTTATGAAGCACCTGTCGCGTATTACCTTACTTTTTTAGAAAAGGACACATCAATAACTATTAATGTAATGTGGGAAATACCTTATCTTAAAAGCAATGTTGAGATGAAGCCGCATACGAAGGAATCTGTATTCAATCAATCTCCTTCTATATGTGGCAAGCGAAATTCCCGGTTTATGCAAAACAACCTCCGCCTGGCCGCACTTCAAGAGCTCGTCGAACAGTAGGATACCATAAAGGGAACTCGTAGCAATCGGGGTCAGCGAATCTCACTTCCAAGCTAAGATAGCTGGGAATATTCCAGGTTTGATAGGAAGCAGGTATGTCGCGTGCGGGTACATTCGATGTTTGAGGACCCATATTCCTTTATTTTGCATCTGACATATTCCAGTAGTGAGAGGGTATAATTGGGGTGCCATATTTCAAGTCAAAATATAGGATTGAGGCAGGGGAACCCTTATCATATTGGGACAGATGCGGATAGAATATAACCACGGGAGGTATGCAGAATGAGAGGCGAAGCGAATGACTCGAGTTCGAGGGGACCACTGGTCTCTGTCCAAGCGTTAAGCCCTTTCCACCATCAGCTAAAGCTGCTTCCTTTGTTGGAACAACTTCCCTTGGAACTACTCCCTTTTGTTAGACTTCGCCTTCTATAGTGTCTTCTTATTGTTCGCCCTATTGTTCGACTTCGCCTTCTAGTAGCAGGGATGCTACCTCGTCTTCTAGTTCTTCTACTGCGATCAACGTGTAACCTGTCGTCTACCTGTCCAATCAGTACTGTGGTATCTATATCCTAGCAGATCTGGCGGGTAGAGTATGTTTACAGCTCTCCTAGCTAGATAGATTCCCTTGTTTGCTTGTCCAATGTAGCTGCTGTAGTAGCTGCTGTAGAAGTAGCTACTGTAGTTGTAGTAAAGGTCCCTTATTAGAAAGCTACTGATTACTGGTGTATATATAAAGGGGACTTTCTACCCACCGTCATCAACTGGTTCGACCTCAAATGCCTCGACTTCATCTTGTTCTGGAAATGCTTCTTTTTACAAAAGCTCTGGACCCTCTGGAAATACATCTTTGGTCCAGCCGTAGCCCCCTAAAAGGGTCAAGATGCACATTTTAACTAAATCTTTTTGGTCTTGGTTGGTATTTTATAGTGCTAAATAGAGATCGAAAACGCTTCTTTCGAGACAAACCTGCGCTTTTGGGCCTCAAACGGAGGTTTTACCTATGTTTCGCGGATCTCTTATTAGAAAGAGTACCCAACCTTGTTCATTCCTCTCCCGCGGGTCGAGTCTTTCAGACCTATCCTTAGTGGGTCAACCCGGCATTCCATACTGCTTTTCTCAAGGATTGCAGGAAAATTCATTTTTTACTTGAAAACATGGTATTTTCTTAAAAACCTGAATAGCCATTGATGGACTCTTTGGACTCAGAAAGCCTCAACGTTGATAACCTCACCTACAACTGGAACTACCTTCGTTGCGTCTTCTATGTCTCTTTCTTTATTCAACTGCGGCTTCGGCTTCTTGAACCGCGTGAATTGCACTTTCTTGTGGAAACACTTCTTTAAGGCCAGGGGGGTATTCGCACCTCTGCCAACTTCAGGGATTAGGGCGAAACGTCCTCAGCTGCTTTCTCTGACTAGGAAAAGCTCAATCCGATGCCCCGTCAAGTGTCAACACCCACGGGCATGCTTGAAAGGGCCCAAAAAGCCCCTTTTCTTTTTGACGTCCCCTCTCTCTCAGGGAGCTTCCTCTGGAAATGCCCTGCCTTGGGTTAAGCTTGGTTTCAAATGCCCTGCTTGTTTGCATTCTCATGCTCACCAGCAAATGCTTCAACGTGTTCTTCCTCCGGGAATGCCTCTTACTTCTGTTATAGGCTTGCTCCGCTAATGCCGCCCTATTCCTATATTCCTACCCTATTGTATTTGTCTTTGTTTTATTTATATATTTCTTTGTTGTTCTTTTGGAATAGCATAACTTAAGAATTGTTTAGCCAATTAGTGATTTCGCGCCATGGAATGAAAGGAAGTGCTGCGCCCAAACCTGTCTCGCCAGCTCCTGAGATTGGTTTCGCGTCTTAAAAGAATACATTTGCATAGCCTTTTTTGACCAATGTGGGAAGAATGGGAATTTGAAGTTGAGATTCCCGCCGCACGCTCAGTCAAAGGATATTGAGCGCAGAGGTGAGGGATTATGCTGTGCCCAACAAGTCTTCTTCTCCCTGTCAGTACGGCTTATTCTTAAATAAGGAAAGAGCATAGCTTTTCTCTTATTTAGTCTTACCCATCAACCACTGCCGTGCCATAGCAATAAGCCCAAGCCTTACCTATCCCTAACGCAGCAAGCCCACCATTCTGGGATCAGCCATCCGTAACACTCGTTCCAGCACGTGATTCGTCAGGATACGCATTTGAAAAGAAGCAGGAAGCGTACTGGATTGAGATTTAGATATAAGAGAGGGAATCACCTTTTATGAGTAAGCAGTTTATACAGGAAAGATGGAATCTACCCTATTTGGGCTTGTTCATATAGATGGGAGGATAGCCCTTTTAGGAGAGTAGTTGTCTATCCAACTTATCGTGGTTAAGCTGCTTCCTTTCTTGCCTGCCCTTTTTGGGTTGGTTACTCTGTCATTTCATATATAAAGACTAGATTCTCCCTTTGTGACCAAGAGCCCATCCTTGATCCAAGCCGAGTTTTGCATTCCTTAGCTTGGTGCAAAAGGCTTCTCGCGGGTCCTTTTTGGGACTTAGTCGTAGGGCATGATATAAAGAAATTCTTCAAGTACTTGCTTTTCTGAGAAAGAAGTCGTCTTGGTATTGGATCCGCTCTTCTGTTAGCATGAACATGAATTCTATTCTATTTGTCTTCTTTATTCTTAAGAGAACCTCCTACCCGAACCATTCTTAAGA